AGATATTTCTTTGTCCGCCTATATATTATAAGACTTTTGATAAGATAAAAAGAAATCCTATTTTGAAAAAAAAAAGGAGGAACATAACCATCTTTAACTTTAAAACGGTAATGGTAATGCAAAAAAAGAGAATTTGTTAAGGAGTGAAAAAGGATTTTGGGGATAGAGGGACTTGAACCCTCACGATTTTAAAAGTCGACGGATTTTCCTCTTACTATAAATTTCATTGTTGTCAGTATTGACATGTAGAACGGGACTCTATCTTTATTCTCATCCGATTAATCAGCTCTTCACAAGATCTATCAGACTAGGGAGTGAGTGTGAATGTTTTGATGAATAAATAGGGATTCCGCTTTTAACTTGGAATAGATTCACAACAATTATTGTTATTGCATTTTTCATTTACTATTATAAATCTCTACTAGAAATTTAAATATAGATTTATATATATAATAATAATATATATATAATACTATATTATTTTATTAATAAATATCTAAAAATTAGAAAAAAATACAGAACAGATTCGGGTTGTCATTAATCATTTCAGTACGTATATTCTTCACCCTTTATTATTATTATTATTATTTCTTTTTATTATTTCTTTTTTTGGTTTGGAATTTAGACAGAAGAAGTCTTATACTTATAACAACACAGTCAACCCCATATTGTTAGAACAGCTCCCTTTGAGTCTCTGCACCTATCCTTTTTTTCTTTTGAAAAAAGAAAAATAAAAGGAGTTGGCTCAGGATTGCCCTTTTTTTTAATTCCAGGGTTTCTCTGAATTTGAAAGTTTTCACTTAGTAGGTTTCCATACTAAGGCTCAAGCCAATTAAGTCCGTAGCGTCTACCGATTTCGCCATATCCCCGTTATATTTGATAAAATTAGGATCCCAATGTGATGTTCCCTCCCCTTCCGTACCTCTCCCATTTTTAGATTTTATACAGATTAATATACCGAAAAGTTTTTTCTTCTTTTTTTATCTTATTTCTATTGGAACGACTATAAAGTTGAAACTTGCTTTGGTCTAATCCGAAATGATTCTATCATTTCTGTAGGTACAATTCAATATAGATGAATAGAGAGCATATATACGCTTCTTTACTTTATGCAGTTTGTAATACTCAAAGGATCGATTCTTTGTTTTTCGTCTTCGTCTCTTAATGAAAATAGAATACTTTTTTTTGATTATTATAATCTGGAATCTGGATTTCATTTTTCTGGATTTATTTCTCTTTTTTTAGGTTTTCTTGGGCCAGACCCCTAAATAACATAACTAAAAAAATATCTATTCATTATAGCTATAATGAATAGATATTTTTTTTTTAATTACTAGCCCTCATTTCTCATTATAATCTAATTTATATAAGTCAAATAAAAGGAAAGAGTCTTTGTCATTATTTGTTATACCAAGGCTCAACCCTTTTCCTTTTATTCATAATTGGGATGGGAATTTCTACCACATAATAGATCAATAACCTTTTGACGACGGAAAGGGCACCCTTTGATTATTATTATTTGTTCTTTGATAAAAAAAAATAAGGAAAAGCCGGCTATCGGAATCGAACCGATGACCATCGCATTACAAATGCGATGCTCTAACCTCTGAGCTAAGCGGGCTCATAGAAATTCTACATACATAAAAACTATATCTTAGTTTAAGCTTATTCATTTTTATTCTTTTATGATATAAAAAAATTATCTAAATAGAAAGAAAAATATTTCTAAATTTTTGAATTATATTATATAAATAGAATTCTATTGAAATTTAAATTTTAATCATTATTATAGCTAAATTATATCTACTAACTAATATATAATACTTACATAGATTAATACAAAATCGAATCTAAAATCTAGAATATATAAATGGATTTGTATATCATATATACAATACATCTTATCTTATTATTATTATTCATTGTAATATAATACTTCAGGAGATTTCGTTTCATTTATCATTTAGTTTTAATTTAGGTTTTTTTGTAAAATGAAATATAAATATATAAATAAAATGAATTTAATAATAAATAAAGAAAGGAGTCTTTATGTCGCGTTACCGAGGACCTCGTTTCAAAAAAATACGACGTTTAGGGGCTTTGCCTGGACTAACAAATAAAAGGCCTAGAACCGGAAGTGATCTTAGAGCCCAATCACCCTCTGGGAAAAAATCTCAATATCGTATTCGTTTAGAAGAAAAACAAAAATTGCGTTTTCATTACGGTATTACAGAACGACAATTACTTAAATACGTTCGTATCGCCAGAAAAGCCAAAGGGTCAACAGGGCAGGTTTTACTACAATTACTTGAAATGCGTTTGGATAACATCCTTTTTCGATTGGGCATGGCTCCGACTATTCCTGGAGCCCGCCAATTAGTTAATCATCGACATATTTTAGTTAATGGCCGTATAGTAGATATACCGAGTTATCGTTGCAAACCCCAAGATACTATTACGGCAAAGGATGAACAAAAATCCAGAGCTCTAATTCAAAATTTTCTTGATTCATCCCCCACTGAGGAATTGCCCAAGCATTTGACTCTTGACCCACTTCTACGTTATAAAGGATTAATCAAAAAAATAATCAATAGGAATTGCGTCGGTTTGAAAATAAATGAATTGCTAGTGGTAGAATATTATTCTCGTCAGACTTAGCGCTAGCTAAAAAAAAGCGAAAGGGTTCGAACAATCCGGCCCCTTTCAAATGGACTTTAAGGATTAAAGTCAGGGGTTTAATAGGAATTTTATCCCACTCAGAATATTATTTCCGATCTCGAATCTAACTGTTCTGTTCTAATAATGGTATTTAATTTCTTGTTGTTTGATATCTTACAGTTAGGAATGTTGGTAAATTAGGTTTTTCACGTACGGAAAGAGAGGGATTCGAACCCTCGGTAAACAAAAGCCTACATAGCAATTCCAATGCTACGCCTTGAACCACTCGGCCATCTTTCCTATTATTTTATTATGACTCAAAAACCGAAAAAATAGCGAGACATTAAAATGAAAGATTAATATTATATTCGATTTTTACTTAGATAGGTATGACCAACCGGAGAATTCTATATATTCTATAACTAATAGATAGATAAGTTTTTATAAAAAAGCTTTCCTCGAAGGATTGAATTTAAAAACATGTTTTTTCTTGTGAAAGTATCAAAATAGATAATATATTGAATGATTGATTCCTATTTGTTCATATGATGTTCCTACACTTTAAAAAGAATAAAATCTTATAGATAAATATCTGATATTTCTCCATATATACCTACTTGATTAAATCACCGAATTGGAACAAATTAACTGGTTGATGAGTTTAGGTTTTTTAGACTATGAATGATTAATGGATACTCTTCGACTGAGGTTCGATTTATATCTAGATTTATAGGTATATATGGAGAAATTTCTCTTACGTTTTCAAATTAAAGCGAACCCATAATTTTTTTGTATTGGAGCTTTTCAGAATGAGGAAATCATGGGTTTTTCAGCGCGAATTCAAACGCGGGTCCAAGAGGTACCCGTGTTCTGAATCGTGGTTTACAGTTCAACTAAAACCCGGGCTATGGGCTAATAAAAAAGCCGTAAAACCCGGGAGAGCGTGTCCATGGTGGATCACGTGTCCAGTTGAGCGCTGGTGGATACGAGTTGGGAAACTGTTAAAAGAACTCTGGCGATGGTGTCGATTTACAAGAGGGTACTCCAATTATAAAAAAGATTCCAAAACGGAGTGTGCCTTAAGTAAATCAAGGGATAGTCTGAGTCCTATTTCATCGAAAAGGAAACGCGAAAATTCGAGTGTAAAAGAATTCAGTAATTTAAACTGAAAAAAAATGCCTTTTCGATGAAATAGGAATAGTTCCTCCATCTTTTTCGAGTGGAATTCCCCTATTTCTTATGAATTCTTGAATAAATAAGTCATTTTTTGAAGTCAAAAAGAAAAAAAGGAAAGATAATGAGGTTGTAATTTGGTAGACCTTTTTTAGTCCTGTACTTTTTTGTAGTGCCAATCCAACAAAAGTTTTCCTCTATATTTTTTAAGTCAAAAAGAAAAAAGATAATAATATTAAGTAGAAGTTTTTTATCTTTATTTCATTTTTTGCTTGGAACTGAATCTGTTTTTATGTTATTTCGTAATGTACAAATCCTTTGCTTGGGAAATCCCTTTTCCACAAGAGGTAATGAGACTAATTATAGAATGGATTGATACCTATGCCTAGATCGCGAATAAATGGAAATTTTATTGATAAGACCTTTTCAATTGTGGCCAATATTTTATTACGTATCATTCCGACAACTTCGGGAGAAAAAGAGGCATTTACTTATTACAGAGATGGTGTGATTTGATTCTTTTTTCTTTTCTGTTTCTAGGTTGATGAGAAAGACACACGATTCGAAATAGAAAGAAGAAATCGTTTTCTATTCTTAATTAGAAAAAAAGTCTACGCTTGTTGAAGGTGAAGTTTAGAAATAAAACAATTCCTTCTGTCGTGTATCCCCGATTGATGCAGCCTCAAATACTCTGCTTCAAGCCTCAATTTGAGTATTAGTATTGAGCGGAAGGTTACACCTGTGTGTTCTGTATTACAGGTCAGTACGACTTCTTAGTAATAAAGTTCCAATAGGCGGCATAGGGGAAAAAGCACTACACCTAGCAATCGACAAGACAAAAGCTTTGTTTAAAATGACTTACTAACTCCCTTTTCTTATCTGGATTGGGACTAACAAGAGTGGTTGGGATAACAAACATCCATCTCGTTGGTACGTTGGATACTCGTATAACCATCAAAGACTGTTGAAGTGACTATTTCCTGGAAATTAGGAGGCGTTGAGAACAAAGTAATTGTTCGAGTTATCTTTTCTATATTAGTATCAAAGCATTTGATATTAATACAAGTTCTTGTGCAAGAAGGTTGGCTAGATATTTTTTTTTAAGCACTAGCCCCACTCAGTTCATAATGAGATTAAACCATGTTTATTATTCTATGTATTTTTGATGCTCATTATGGGTATTTAAAGGAGGAGCCGTATGAGATGAAAATTTCACGTACGGTTCTGGAACGGAGATTCTTTGAATCGAATGACGACCGTAACGGATGTCGGCTCAATCCGAAGGAAATTATGCGGAAGCTTTACAGAATTATTATGAAGCTATGCGACTAGAAATCGACCCCTACGATCGAAGTTATATACTTTATAATATAGGCCTTATTCACACAAGTAATGGGGAACATACGAAAGCTTTAGAATATTATTTCCGGGCACTAGAACGAAACCCATTCTTACCCCAAGCTTTTAATAATATGGCAGTGATCTGTCATTACGTGCGACTATCTCCACTATAGAAGGAAAAAGGAAGACCCCACTCTTTTTTAGTAAATACTCAAAAAATAGGCTCACTACATATGCATCGTCTAAAACGCCGATTTTTTGAGCTGTAGGAAAGAAAGAAACTTCATAAAAATGAAGAAATAAGATATGCCTAGATACTTTTTTCAATGTCGTCTATGGATAAACAATTTGAATTGATAGAGAGGAAGCACCGTAAAGATCAATTAACGAGGTTTTGGGCCAATACATTAAGAAAAGAACTGCTTATTTATGCCTATATATAATACTAAGATATATAAAAGTGAGTAATTAACTTCTGTAATAGAGTTGATACACAAAGGTATTGAGCGGCGGTGTAGGATCAAATCCCAAAGATAGTAAGTCTTTTCTTTAGTACTTTTTTTAGAAAGAAAAGTCTTTCTCAAAGATTCTATATAAATTTAGATATGAAATCGAGATAGTTACCTTGCCGAAAATACTAACAATAGGAGTAAATACCTATACTTTATTCTTGTGCGGGTGGGATAAAAGATAAAACTAAAATAAAACTTATTATTAATAAAAAAAAGATTTTTAATTAAATAAAAATGAAAGTTTGAAACTCATCTGATTAACCTCTTTTGGTTACCTCGAAGAGTGGGAGAGATCTATGAGAAATCTCATTCCTTGTTTTCCTTTTTATAGGTAAAAAAGGACACCAAAAGAATTGACTGCGGAGCCGTATGAGGTAGGAAAGTCTCAAGTACGGTTCTAAGGGAAGGAATTTACCCGCCTATTCCGACCGGGGAGAACAGGCCATCCGACAGGGAGATTCTGAAATTGCAGAGGCTTGGTTTGATCAAGCCGCCGAGTATTGGAAACAAGCTATAACGCTTACTCCTGGGAATTATATTGAAGCGCATAATTGGTTGAAGATCACGGGACGTTTCGAATAACATTTTTTATTGGTCCATGGATGATTAATGGATACTCTTCGACCGAGGTTCGATTTATATCTAGATTTATAGGTATATATGGAGAAATTTCTCTTACGTTTTCAAATTAAAGCAAACCCATAATTTTTTTGTATTGGAGCTTTTCAGAATGAGGAAATCATGGGTTTTTCAGTGCGAATTCAAACGCGGGTCCAAGAGGTACCCGTGTTCTGAATCGTGGTTTACAGTTCAACTAAAACCCGGGCTATGGGCTAATAAAAAAGCCGTAAAACCCGGGAGAGCGTGTCCATGGTGGATCACGTGTCCAGTTGAGCGCTGGTGGATACGAGTTGGGAAACTGTTAAAAGAACTCTGGCGATGGTGTCGATTTACAAGAGGGTACTCCAATTATAAAAAAGATTCCAAAACGGAGTGTGCCTTAAGTAAATCAAGGGACAGTCTGAGTCCTATTTCATCGAAAAGGAAACGCGAAAATTCGAGTGTAAAAGAATTCAGTAATTTAAACTAAAAAAAAGGTAAAGTTTCACATCAGATTATAATACTAGTTGATGAGAGTTACATCGAAAACATACCAAAGTAATTAAATGAAACTTTCATTTAATTACTTTGGTGTCTTCTTTTAATTTGAATTAAATGGAATCAGATCTATTATGAATTGTCGATCAGAACGTATATGGATAGAACTTATAACAGTATTTCCAACCGTATTTCCAAAAATAAGTTATTTCGGCTTAGTCGTTTTTATAAATGGAAATTTTTTTATTATTATAAACTATATATATTAAATTTGAATGACTAAAAATGGGGTATTTCTTTAGTAATAACTAAACGATTGTTAGTGCTATTTTAAATATATAGGATGAGAATATTACTTATTATAATTATATTAATTAATATTAATATAAAATTTATATATTGGATAGATATTGTATAGTAAAATATTTAGGATTTCGATATAAAACTTTAGAATTGTGATAGGAATCGTCTAAGTTGCACAACAAAATAGTTTTTAGCTTAATTAAAGTATTTAGAATTAGAATCTTAAACCCCCCAAAAGGTCCGTTGGGCGCCAAACATCTATGTCATAATAGATCCGAACACTTGCCCTGGATCAACTTCCAGATCATAATTGCTCTAGTAAATAGCTAAAAAAAAAGAGAGAGATGGGAGATACAAGTAAAATCTATTTTAAATATCTCTCAGAGGTTCACCAATTATTTAAATATTGGCAGGT